GAATCCCCAAGGAATTCCAAGAACTCTTGTTATATGTTCGTTCCAACCCTCAACCCTCTTTTCTAGGTTCATCGATATTGAATCAATCGAACGCACTTCTAACACTTGTTCCACTTTTGGAAGACCCTGCGTGATATCACCAGATCTCGATTTTTCATATATAAATGTAACTAATGTATCTCCTTTGGAAAGTATTTCTCTATAATGACCATGAACAGTTGCTCCTGGAGTGGCCAAATAAGGCTTCGCCGATCTTATTACTACAGAGTCAATTTGAACAATTATAACTTGACCCGATTTTAGGTGTGGTCCGTTTTTAGCTATACATACATTTTCCCCAATAAACTGCCCAAGGCTAATTATTGTGGATGTTTCTTCACAATAATTATGATCATAATTCTGATGGAGAAAATGCCAATTTAAGTTGAATGGATTCAAAAGGATGTTACTGCATGAAGCGGAATTATAAATCCCCCCGTTTTCATCCATTAAATAATATTTCAGTACTTGAAAAGTATGTTTTAAATTATCAAGTTGCAAATTTTTAGTTCCCGAGATCTGATTATGAGTTTTTAAAAGGTAATAAAAAATCTCAATTGGAGAGGCGGTTCCTAAAGGGCCTAACGAATTCCTGATTGGAATTAGAGGATCTCTTTTAATTGATTCTTTTATCCCATTGTAATATTTTACATCATTGAATGGACCCATTTGAAAGCAATTAGATGATGATAAAATTACTAAAGATTCCTTACTTCTATTCAACAGCGTGCGAATACTTCCTTGATTTTGGCTAAGTGATTGTTGAATACCTTCCTTGGAATAAATAGAATAAAACGGATTGGTGCGAATTGACCTATTATCGGAGATCAATCCTGAACCTAATGGACCATTCCTTTTTCTGATATACGAAATATGGGATTTCACCAAGTTGATTCTTAGGAAATCTCGAATCAGACCATTTGTCCTTACTTCAACAAAGGAAGCGTGGGCCTCTTCGATAGAAGAACTTTTTTTGTCTTGGTCCCAATTCAACACTAAACAAGTCCGAACTAATTGAATGCTTGTGCCAGAAATTCCCCGAATCGGTTTGCCATTTCCATAAAGAATAGAATTTACAACTCGAAGTTCTAGATTATCCCTTTCCTGCAACGGATCCTGAGGGAAAAGTGTTTCTAAATTGATACCGTCCGCTATTTCATATATGATTACGGGCCGAACCAAAACAAAAAATTTTTTCTTGGTAGGTGTGATCCATTGGACATAGATCCATTTTTTCAATTTTTTTGATTCCTTTAATTTTTTTTTTACCGTTCCGGGTGGTATCAAGATGCCGCTGTGTCGGAATATCTTATCCATCTCTACAGGAAAATGGATATCTCCAGAAAATATTTTGATTTCAATCTTTTTTTTTTTTCTCTCCACTCGTACCAATCCGCCCACTCGGCTTCTTGTATTTAAAGTGATTCGTGTATCTATTCCAATGATACTATTGTTCCGTACCATTATGGAAGAAGATTCGGGTAAAATATGCACTTCCTCGGGAATGAAAAAAAATCGATCTACTTTCATTTGGTATTTTGGCTTGAATTCTTTGACTCCTCGATACTCAATCAAATCCTCGTTTTTGAAGATTGAATAAAACCCTATAGTACCATATTTAGTAATTCCTGAACTCTTTCTTCTGTATTGAGGATCATCAAAATAAGCAAGAATACTATTTCTACGACAAATACCATTTATCGGCAGTTCAATCGAAATACTGGAATGAGGCATTAGTTCTGTCTCTCGTTTTTGAATCCATTGGAATGGAATGATGAATCTATTTCTTCGCCTCTTTGCCAATAAAAATAAATCCGAATTCTCGTAGAGAATAGAAGGAAATATGAAATTACAATGACCAGTATATATGATTCGATTCGATTCTGAATAATCAGAAATGCTGCTTTCTTTTTTACCAGAAAGACCAAAACTAAAGAATTTGTGGTTTACTTGATCATTATTTACTGTATTTACTGAAAGGCTAGAAAAAATTTCTCCCTCGGCAGAAAGAAAATGAACGTTTGTTTGATCTTGATCTTTGTGGAGTGAAAAGGGTACTACACTGGATCTGCACGAACCTCCTGATAATATCCATAAATGACTTGTTTTTGGTAAGAGATGGACATTACTATATGTAAATTCGGGTGCATGGTATACATCGGTACTCCAGTGCATTTCTCCCTCTGAGTCAGAATAAATATGTTTTCGAACCTTTTCTTTAAAATTGAAAGTGTATGTTCCTGCGCGAATCTCAGCAATCACTTGTTCTGATTCTACATATTGATCATTTTGAACTAAAATAAAACTTTTTGGTGGAATAGTCACGTTATGTATAATATCTTCACTCTCAATAGTTACATACAAGTCTATATAACATAGAAAGGCGGGATGCCCATGACGTGTACGTGTAGGATGAACCAAATCCTCATTGAATTTGATTTTTCCATTAGAGGGGGCCCGT